GCTTGGTAAGCGGGTTGTATTTATTAAACATGTGTAGCTATCTTCTATATATCCGTCTCCCCTTTTATTCTTTTATTGCTGTTCTATTCGGGGCAGCATGGGCGGGGGTCTATCCAAATTTAGACTTTTTTTCGTCAATCGATTCAATGAAAAATTGAAGTACGATATTTTCTGAGAATTCCCTATCGGCACCCTATATTTGAATATCCGATTCTATATCTGGGATTATATATGTTCTGGTTCCGGAGTTTACTTTACATATATAAATTTTTTTTATATAATATAAATATATATAAATAATATATATAATTATAATCGAAATTGAGAAAAATGGAAATTAAGAAAAATTTTTTGATTGAAAAGAATCAACAATAATTAGTTATTATTTTGACTTTCTTATGTCATTAGGGAAACATAATTTAAGATCGAAATCTAAAAATCATTCATGAATTCGCAGTCAAGCCACAAGTCAATAGTTAATGGTTCAAAATTATTATGAATTTTTTTTGTGAAAGAAATTTTCCCTTTCAATAGAAAGGATAGGGGAAGTTTTTAGGTATTGTGTATTTTGTGATACTATACAATCAATCGAAGGGTTGGATCTAATAAAAAAAGGGAATGGTTTCTTTTGGTTAAGGCAAACAGGATTCAAGATGTCAGTACAAAAAAAGAAGTTCAGTAATCCAATACACCTCAAACCAAAAAGGGGGTAATATTGTCATCTATTTTTTTTGGCGACATGGCCGAGCGGTAAGGCGGAGGACTGCAAATCCTTTTTTCCCCGGTTCAAATCTGGGTGTCGCCTGGTCAACAAAAGACCTGAAATCCCTTCTTTTTTTTGATATAACTCACCGAAATCTTCGCCAGCATAGGGGGAGGGGGCTGTTGATACCCCCTTGATTCGAAGCATATGGAGATTCTCAAAAGATCTGTCACTTTTTTTTGATAGGAGTCAAAAAAAGATTTTCGTACTATGAAGGGAGCCGAGAAGTCTTGATAGCCCTTCCACTACTAATGGAATATTTACTGACTGGGCCTTGAATTAGATAACCAAAAGGGAGTCTAACTGTTACTTATTGTGGAGAAACAACTTTGGTCTACAAACTCCCGAATGTCTTTGAATACTCAGATATTCGATCAATATTTGATTGTCAAATTCAGTTTTTAGAAAAAAAACTGCCAAAAAAACTTCTGTTCAGTAACCCCTAGTCAAGAATATAATCGACTGTCTCCCCATTTTTTCACAGAGACGAAATAGAGAAAATGGGAAATAAAGAAAATGGGAAATAAAGAAAATAGAGGTATGTGTGTGATAGATAATGATTTACCTTGGTTATATAGATATAGTTTTTATTCCGTTTTTTTATGAATGAATTATGAAGGTTAACAAAAGAATAGATCTTTTTATTCCTACATGCTATAGCTATATTAGTAAGACTCCCTTGTCCACGGGGGTCGTTGCATATTTTGCTTGTACTTAATCTTTCCCAATTCGACTAGAAATCATAATGATCAGAAAATTTGTATTAAGAATTTCTTATAAATTAAATGCATTTATTGGATTGGTTCATTAAATAAAGAATTGGGAGTAAGAATCCCCTTTTGACTATGCACCCTGGATTTCACTATTATTAGTGAACAAGAATGGAATAATTCCTTCATATTCAGATAGGGGACATAATTCACATGGATATAGTAAGTCTCGCTTGGGCTGCTTTAATGGTAGTCTTTACATTTTCCCTTTCACTCGTCGTATGGGGGAGAAGTGGACTTTAGAAGTACTATTAATGTAATTACGGTAAGGAATCAAACTTTCTCAATTGTTTTTTGGATTTATGCTTTATCGACATCGACTCATTTCATATCATGGTTCAAGTGTTCCAAATCGGTAGGGTTTACTACTCCTTTTCGAAATTGGAAGAAGTTCCCATACTCCTTTCTGTTAGCGATTTAATCAAATACTTTTTTGGTTTGGAATGCTAAAAAAAAATGACTGGTTTTTTTTTATGAAATTAATGGGAGCCCTGTCCGTAGACTTTTTACTTCTTTGATTTTCTTTTTTTCGATAGATACTGGGATTTCGATTTGAAATAATCAGAAATCTCGGAATTCAAGCCGTAAAAGTAAGAGTTACCCCCCTTTTTTTTTTATTTCGGTCGGAATCAATACAAATCAAAAAAATCAATACAAATCAAAAAAAGAAATCTAGCAAAGAAATAGAACTGGGGCCCTATGTATATTCTATGGATAGAATTCTATCGATATGAAGATAGATATTTTAGAAGATTGCTCTATATTAAGCCTGTATCTTTATACAGTACAACTTTATAAACTAAAAAACCACCAATCTAATAGATAATATGGTAGAAAGAAATATATCAACCTTTCTACCATATTATCAAATCTCATAGAATACTGTTGATTCTAGCCTGCGTATTTAATTGAAGATTTAAGAAACGAAATTGGAATCCTTTATTTATATTTATTTCTTAAATAATTCTCATTGATAAAGACATAAGAAGTCAAGTTTCATTCAGATTAATCGGTTTGGCTGACCGTTTTTACATATATGATAAGTAAAAAAGCAGTAGGAACTAGAATAAAGAGTGCAGTAGCAATAAATGCGAGAATATTTACTTCCATAATCTAAGTGGTTTTTACTTCGCAATAACTCGGGATTTAATCCCATAGAGATAATCAAAATTTCGCCTGTAAATTCAAGGGGATGAATTCCATCTCGATGATATTGAATCGCATCAATATTATGAATAACAAAATCTGGGCTATCAAATCACTTCGCCGTCGCGAATTAAATAGTATAACATAGGAAGATCCTTTATCCATACTCAATATAAAATTGAATTCGTAATCGAATCGAGAAATCTTTTTTTCTTTTTTTACATTCTTTCTACAACCTACCGCCTTCCTTGGACAATCAAACGATTATTCATTACCTCACAAATAACACGAATAATAAAGCTAAAGGGGGTGGTTATTTGATCTTTCTTTTTTTAATATTCTCTTTTCTTGGATTAGTACTAGCATAGATTAAAAAAAAGTTCGGTGTAAAATTGGAATGAGATAGATTAAAAAAAAGGAGTTAGTTTGAGTCATTGAGACTACCCAAAATCGGAACTAGAAAGGGAGAGAGTTTTCATCTGAAAAGTCTTTTTCCGGGTAACTCAAATTCCATTTTTTTTGGAGTGTACAAGAAATGAATTCTAGTTGTGTATGTGCTCCCGAGAAACATATGATACTCTATTCCATTAGATAGAGGCAATAAATTGAAAGACCAGACCCAGTACGCTATCCTTTGGAATCCGGAATATGATGTTCCCAATAATTGGATTAGTCCAATTAGATCTCTCTCCCCCCAATAGGTACTAGTTGAAGTAATGAAAATTTAAATATTTGGTTGTGTTTGATGAGAAATAACGAAAAAAGAAAAAAAATCCCTATTGAGAATGACCGAAATTCTATTAATTTCATTGTGCCCCTTTTACCAGAAAAAGAAAATAGAGAGGTGAGTTGATGTGTCTATTGGATCCGTCGGGACTGACGGGGCTCGAACCCGCAGCTTCCGCCTTGACAGGGCGGTGCTCTGACCAATTGAACTACAATCCCAGGGAAATAAGGTATACCGCATCAATATTTTTAGGATTTCATTCAAACCCATTTTTTTCGTGTTGTAACAGAGACACGAGTGATATAGTGATATCTGCATGACTATGCACTTTCTTTTTTGTGAGAACGACAGTAATTACATTACTAGTGATTCTTTCTTTATTTACAAATCGATTGATCATCAATTTTTCAATCAAAAAAGATTTCTTTTTTCGTTTATTTAGACTTTCCTTTATACTTACAGATACTGATATGAATCTAGATCATTATATTCTCTAGATCCGAATTTTTTGGAACAAGTAAATAAAACAAATAAAGAGGTATGTATATAGAATGGAATTCTTTTATTCCCACGTATCGTGCGCTTCAGAAAGACAAAATTTGCATCTCACGGTCTATGAGCGAATTCTTGGGCCGAGCTGGATTTGAACCAGCGTAGACATATTGCCAACGAATTTACAGTCCGTCCCCATTAACCCCTCGGGCATCGACCCAGGAAAAATCAATTCCATTTTCAATTAATGCACGATCAACTTCCTTTTGTAGTACCCTACCCCCAGGGGAAGTCGAATCCCCGCTGCCTCCTTGAAAGAGAGATGTCCTGAACCACTAGACGATGGGGGCATATGTGTCCGACCGCCACCATACTATGAGCATAGTATCAACAATTTTTCTAAATTGTCAATAGAGTCAATAGAGTCAATAGAATGTAAGAATAGGATTCAATCCAAGAGATCCTTCCGCCCTTCACGATTCCATAGAGTTTTTTGATTCGTTATTCCTATTTATGAATCCTTCATTCTAACCGCCATCCCATCCGATTCGATATAAAAAGCCATTATCATTATCCATTATTCATATTTTTTCTTTTATTAGAATAGAATTCGAATTTCATTTCAAAACTGAAAAACGAATACTCAATTTAAAAATCGAATATCTAATTTAATTCGATCTAAAATTCTATCTAAATTCAATATGAAAAAAAAAAAAATAGTCTCGATTAACTATATATAATATAAAGCGTTTCTTATAAATAGAAAGAAATACGAGGGAAAGGATCCCCTTGTGGAATGGTTTATCCACCCCAACAAAAAAATACAACTTTCAACTCCATTTCTTCTACTTTCTTGATTCATTCATTTTTTTTAAGACGAAATATGTCTTCGTAGTAAACCAGAAAATTTATAACGAAAAAATCCGGGATGATAAAGGGGATCAATAAAATTTCGGAAATTGTTTTTTTTTGATTAAGGGGACAAATCGAACTTCTCCATCACATTGATTTAATCAAATATCTTGGATCTATGTCAAATTGGTAGGTACATGTCTCAAGTGATTTTTGTTCTGATGGGGATCAATTTCATAAAAGAAAAAAT